TTTTTATTATATGTACATATGTATTATATATTAAAATTTTTGTAATTGGTATAGAATTTCTTATACACATAAATTCACATATATATTCATATATATTAAATATTTAATTTATTATTAAAATTAATAATATATTAAATATTTATATAATTATAATATATATATATATAATAAATTATTGAAAAAATTAATATTATATTTATAATTATTCTTATTTAAACTTATTATTAATCGTTTATTATAAATTTATATTTATAAACATATTATAAAAAAGAAAGAAAGAAATTATTAAAATATTTTTTATAAATGTAAATTTTTAATATAAAAAAAAAAAAAAAAAAATCTATGTGAAATTTTTTATTAATAGATAAAAATTTATGATTTAAGAAATTTATTTTGAGTTTAATTTACATGTAAATTTTTGTATGAATTTTATTGTATTTTAAAAATATAATAAATAAATTAACAGTAATTAAAATTAAAAATTTAAGAAATTAAGATTTAGGAATATAAAATTATAAATAACAAATTTTGTGCCAGCAGTTGCGGTTATACAAAAATTTAAATAAATTTTAATAATAAAAATAAATAGTTAAATTTAAATTAAATTTAAAATTATTAAGTGAAATTTTAATTTTATAAAAAATTTATATATTAGTTATGAATTTAAAAATTTTATTAATAAACTAGGATTAGATACCCTATTATAAAAAATTAATTATAAATATTAAAATAGTAAATAATTATTTATTGAAACTTAAGTAATTTGGCGGTATTTTAGTTCATTTAGAGGAATCTGTCTAATAATTGATAATCCACGAATAATCATATTTAATTTAAAATTTTATATATCGTTGTAAAAAAAATATTTTTTTAAAAAAATAATATTTTAAAATTTCAAATTAAAATTAATTCAGATCAAGATGTAGATAATAATTAAATTTAAGATGGATTACAATATAATTATATGTATGGAAAATAATTTAAAATAATTATTTGAAATTGGATTTAAATGTAATTTTAAATAATTTTTTAAAATGATTAAAAATTGAAATATGTACATATTGCCCGTCACTTTCATTTAAAAATTGAAATAAGTCGTAACAAAGTAGGAGTACTGGAAAGTGTTCCTAGAAAGAACAAATTAGAGCTTGTTAAAGTATTTCATTTACATTGAAAAGAAATTATTAATTTTAATTAATTTGAGTGGGGGGGGAAAAATTAATAAATAAATAAATATAAAAAAAATTTTTAATATAAATATTTAATGGGGGTTAAAGTATTTTATAGAAAAAAATTAAAAATTTATAGTTAAATAGTATTGTGAAAGAAATTTGAAAAATTTTGAAATAAAAATTTATAAAAAAGTAAATTTTATTTATTGTATCTTGGGTATCAGAGTTTATTAAAATATAATTTTTTAAAAAGTTATTTCGAATTTAAAAGAGTTAATTAATTAAAAAATTTAATATTATATAATTATTTTAAATAATTAATTAGAAATGAAAAGTTAATCGTTTTTAAATATATCTAATTTTTTTGGAAAAAAATTTAATTTTAAATTAATTTAATTTAATAATTAATTAATTAATTATTATTAGTTTTAATTAAATATTTTAAGGGATAAGCTTTAAATTAAAATATTATAAATAATTATTAATAAAATTAAAAATTTTAAAATTTGTATTTTTTAAAAATTATAATTTATTATAAATAATTTTATTTGATTAAAATTTAATACTTAATTTAATTTTTTACAAAAATATAATTTTTAATAAAAAAAAATTAGAAATAATGATAAAATTAGTATATGATAAAAAAAAAAAATTAATAAATCATCAAAATTAATAAAAAAGAATTCGGCAAAAATTTATATTCACTTGTTTATCAAAAACATGTCTTTTTGGCAATAATTTAAAGTCTAATCTGCCCACTGAAAAATTTAAAGGGCTGCAGTATATTGACTGTACAAAGGTAGCATAATAATTAGTCTTTTAATTGAAGACTCGTATGAATGATTTGATGAGATATGAACTGTTTCTTTATTAACAATAGAATTTAATTTTTTAGTTAAAAAGCTAAAATTTTTTTAAAAGACGAGAAGACCCTATAGAGTTTAATTTTTTAAATTTTATAATTATTTTATTAAATTTATAATTTATAAAAGTTAAAAAATTTTGTTGGGGTGATAAAAAAATTTAATTAACTTTTTTTTAAAAAATTTAACATTAATATATGATTTTATGATCCATAATTTATGATTAAAAGACTAAATTACCTTAGGGATAACAGCGTAATTTTTTTTTTTAGTTCAAATAAAAATTAAAGTTTGCGACCTCGATGTTGGATTAAGATAAAATTTAAATGTAAAAGTTTAAGGTTTTGATCTGTTCGATCATTAAAATCTTACATGATCTGAGTTCAAACCGGTGTAAGCCAGGTTGGTTTCTATCTTTATATAAATAAAATAATTTAGTACGAAAGGATCAATTATTTTAAATAGTTTAAACAAAAAGAATATTAAAAAATTTTTTTTTGCTATTTTGGCAGAAAAAATGTGATGGTTTTAGAAATCATAAATATATAATTATTTATATAAGTAGTAGATGTTATTAATGGAAAAATTAAATATTATTTTAGGTTTGATAATTATATTTATTGGGGTTTTAATTGGGGTAGCTTTTTTAACATTATTAAAGCGGAAAATTTTAGGTTATATTCAAGTTCGTAAAGGTCCTAATAAAATAGGTTATATAGGAATCTTACAGCCTTTTTCTGATGGTATTAAATTATTTAGAAAAGAACAAATTTATTTAAATTATTCAAATTATTTATATTATTATTATTCACCAGTTTTTGGATTTTTTTTATCTTTAATTATTTGGAGATTAATTCCCTATTCATTTAATTTAATTATATTTAATTTAGGAATTTTATTTTTTTTTTGTTGCACAAGAATTGGAGTTTATATTTTATTAATAGCTGGTTGATCTTCTAATTCGAATTATTCTATGTTAGGGGGTTTACGGGCTGTCGCACAAACAATTTCATACGAAGTGAGATTAGCTTTAATTTTAAGATCTTCTTTAATTTTAATTATGGATTTTAATTTATTAAAGTTAAATTTATATCAGGAAAATATTTGATTTTTATTTTTAATAATACCTTTAAGTATATGTATATTTTCTTCTATATTAGCTGAAACTAATCGAACTCCTTTTGACTTTGCTGAGGGGGAAAGAGAATTAGTTTCAGGGTTTAATATTGAATACAGAAGAGGGGGATTTGCTATAATTTTTTTAGCTGAGTATTCTATAATTTTATTTATAAGTATAATATTTATTTTATTATACTTAGGGGGTTATAGATTAAATTTAATATTTTATATTAAATTGGTATTTATTTCTTTTTTATTTATTTGAGTACGGGGAACATTACCTCGATATCGATATGATAAATTAATATATTTATGTTGAAAAATTTATTTACCTATTTCTTTAAATATAATAATTTTATATTTAGGGGTAAAAATGTTATTTATTTAATAATTATTTTTAGTATAAATTAATAGAATTTTTATTCTTTCTTAAGTTTTCAAAACAAATGCTTTACACAAGCTCATTAATTAATTATAAAAAATAAATTTGTCTCATAATTTATTAATAATAGGGTTAATAATATAATAAGAAAAATAAATAATTGTTAAAATTTGTCCTGTTAAAATATAAGGAGTTTCTACTGGTCGAGCCCCAATTCATGTTAAAAGAATAATAGTTGTGATTATAGTTCAATAAATAATTTGATTAATTGGATAGAATTGAATACCTTGAATTTTTTTATTGAAGGTAAATGGTAGAATTACTAAAATTAAGATTGATATTAATAATGCAATTACTCCCCCTAATTTATTAGGGATAGATCGAAGAATAGCATAAGCAAAAAGAAAATATCATTCTGGTTGAATATGAATAGGTGTAATTAATGGATTTGCTGGGATAAAATTATCAGGGTCCCCTAATATATAGGGATTAGTAAGTGTAAGTATAATTAAAATAAATATTATAATAATAAATCCAATTAAATCTTTAAATGTAAAATAAGGATGAAATGGGATTTTATCTAAATTTCTATTTATTCCTAAGGGATTATTTGATCCTGTTTGATGGAGAAATAATAAGTGAATTATAGATATTATTAAAATAATAAATGGCAAAATAAAATGAAATGTGTAAAATCGAGTTAAAGTTGCATTATCAACGGCAAATCCTCCTCAAATTCAGTATAGTAATTTGTTTCCTAAATATGGGATAGCAGATAATAAATTGGTAATTACTGTTGCCCCTCAAAAAGATATTTGTCCTCAAGGTAAAACATATCCTATAAATGCAGTTATTATTAATAAAAAAAGAATAATAATACCAATTATTCATGTATAAAAAAAATTAAAAGATTCATAATAAATTCCTCGTCCAATATGAATATAAACACAAATGAAAAAAAAAGAGGCACCATTTGCATGGATAGTTCGAATTAGTCAACCATAATTTACATTACGGCAAATATAATTTACACTATAAAAAGCTAATTCAATATTAGCGTAATAGTATATTGTTAAAAATAATCCGGTAATAATTTGAATGATTAAACATAAAGCTAAAAGTGATCCAAAATTTCATCATGATGAAATATTAGAAGGTGAGGGTAAATCAATTAAAAGATTGTTTATAATTTTAATTAAAGGGTGATTTTTTCGTAAAGGAGTAAATTTATTTATCATTAGTTAAAAGATCGTAAAGGGCCAAAAAAAATATTAGTAATTTTAATTACAGCAATTAAAGTAATAAAAAGATAAATAATTAATATTATAATTAGTAAGAAAGTTTGATTATCATATAATTTAGATAAGTTAATTTTAGATTCATTGTAAAATAAAAAATATTGATTAAAATTGTTTATTTCGTTGTTATTATAATAATTAATGAAAATTTGATTTTTATAATAAATAATAGAGGTAAAAATAATTATTAATAATAAAATAAAATTTAATTTAAATTTTATTGAGAAATTTATTATTTCATTAGAGGCAATTCTTGAAACATAAATAAATAAAACTAATAAACCCCCTAAGAAAATTAAGAATAGGATATAAGAGAATCAATAAGTATTAATATAAATTCCTATTAATAAAGAAAGTAATATTGTTTGACATAAAATTAGTAAGCCTATTATTAATGGGTGATTGATAAAAAATATAATTAAAGATAAAGAAATTATTATTAATGAAAAACATAATTTTAAAATATCAAAGAATATTTTAATTAAAATAATAATTTTGGAGATTATAGATATAGATAAATCTTTTTCTTTGAAGTTTTTAAATAATTATATTATTTTTGATTTACAAGACCAATGTTTTATTTAAACTATAAAAACACAAATGATAAAATTTGTAATTTTTATTATATTTTTTTGCGGTAATGTAATTTTTGTTAGAAAATATAAACATTTATTGATTGTATTATTAAGTTTAGAGTTTATTGTTTTAAGAATTTATTTTTTAATGATATATTATTTTTTAATAATAAGTTATGATATGTATATATTAATAGTTTTTTTAGTTTTTTCTGTTTGTGAGGGGGCTCTTGGGTTATCAATTTTAATTTCTATAATTCGAACTTACGGAAATGATTATTTTCAAAGTTATAATTTATTATGATAAAAATTTTTTTTTTCATATTATTTATAATTCCTTTATGTTTTTTAAATAATATATTTTGATTGGTTCAGTTAATATTATTTTTAATAATATTTTTATTTATAAATATTTCTATAAATAGATTAAATTTTTGTAATTTAAGCTATATATTGGGGTGTGATATAATTTCTTTTGGTTTAATTATATTAAGAATTTGAATTTGTTCTTTAATGGTTATAGCGAGAGAAAATTTATTTAAACATAAATATTATTATAATTTGTTTTTAATAAATATTTTATTTTTATTAATTATATTATTTTTAACATTTAGAATAATAAATATTTTAATATTTTATTTATTTTTTGAAGGTAGATTAATTCCCACATTAATTTTAGTTTTAGGGTGGGGATATCAACCTGAACGAATTCAAGCTGGATTATATTTATTATTTTATACTTTGTTTTTATCTTTACCTTTATTATTAGGATTATTTTTTATTTTTGATTTTACTAATACAATAATAATATATATATATAAATTTTATGAAAGAAATTCTTTTATTTTGTATCTATCAATAGTTTTATCTTTTTTTGTTAAAATACCAATATATTTTGTTCATTTATGATTACCTAAGGCTCATGTTGAAGCTCCTATTTCAGGTTCTATAATTTTAGCTGGAATTATATTAAAATTAGGGGGGTATGGTTTATTACGTGTAATAATTGTTTTTCAGAAAATAACTTTAAAAATTGGAAATTTATGAATTGTAATTAGATTAGTGGGTGGATTTTTTATTAGACTAAAATGTTTTTGTCAAGTAGATATAAAATCTTTAATTGCTTATTCCTCAGTTGCCCATATAGGTCTAGTAATTGGGGGTATTATAACTTTAAATTATTGGGGATTTTTAGGTTCTTATATTTTAATAATTGGCCATGGTTTATGTTCATCTGGGATATTTTGTCTCTCAAATATTAATTATGAACGTTTAGGAAGACGAAGTTTATTTATTAATAAGGGAATAATAAGTTTTATACCTTTAATAAGATTATGATGATTTTTATTTATGATTAGTAATATAGCTGCTCCCCCTTCTATAAATTTTTTAGGGGAAGTTGAGTTAATTAATAGAATAGTAAGATGATCTTGGTTAACTATAATTATATTAATATTGATTTCTTTTTTTAGAGCCGGGTATAGTTTATATTTATTTTCTTACTCTCAACATGGTGAGTATAATATAGGGTTATATAGATTTTATGTTGGAGTTTCTCGCGAATATTTATTATTATTTTTACATTGATTACCTTTAAATATTATTTTTTTAAAATTTGACTATAGAATTTGATTTTACTTAAATAATTTAGATTAAAATATTGATTTGTGGAATCAAATATATGGGTAACCATTTTAAGTTATTAAAAATAATTCAATTTGTTTTATTAGATTTTTTTTTTTATTTATTTTTATATTATTAAACATAATATTTATAATTTATTTTTTAATAAAAAATTTAGTTATTTTTTTAGAATGGGAAATTGTTTCTTTTAATTCTATAAATATTGTTTTTTCTATTTTATTAGATTGAATATCTTTATTATTTATAATATTTGTTTCTTTAATTTCTTCTTCAGTTATTTATTATAGAAAAAGATATATAAATGCTGAATTAAATTTAAATCGATTTATTATTTTAGTATTATTATTTGTTTTGTCAATAATATTATTAATTTTGAGACCAAATATTATTAGAATTTTTTTAGGGTGGGATGGTTTAGGTTTAGTATCTTATGTTTTAGTAATTTATTACCAAAATATAAAATCTTACAATGCAGGTATATTAACAGTTCTTTCTAACCGAATTGGGGATGTTATATTATTAATAGTTATTGCTTGGATGATGAATTTTGGGAGTTGAAATTTTATTTTTTATTTGGATTTGATAAAAAGAGATTTTAGTATGCAAGTAATTAGATGTTTAATTATTTTAGGTGCAATAACTAAAAGAGCTCAAATTCCTTTTAGAGCTTGGTTACCTGCCGCTATAGCTGCTCCTACTCCTGTTTCAGCTTTAGTTCATTCTTCAACATTAGTAACTGCGGGAGTTTATTTATTAATTCGTTTTAATAATTTGTTATTAGAAACGGAATTTTTAAAAATATTATTATTAATTTCTGGGTTAACAATGTTTATAGCTGGAATTTCAGCTACTTATGAGTATGATTTAAAAAAAATTATTGCTTTATCAACTTTAAGACAATTAGGTTTAATAATAAGAATTTTAAGAATAGGATTTAGAGATTTGGCTTTTTTTCATTTATTAACTCATGCTATATTTAAAGCTTTATTATTTATATGTGCTGGGATAGTTATTCATATGTTAAATAATAATCAAGATATTCGTTGTATGGGAGGGATAAGATTGTATATTCCTATAACTTCTTTATGTTTTAATATTTCCAATTTAGCTTTATGTGGAATTCCCTTTTTAGCTGGATTTTATTCTAAGGATTTAATTTTAGAAATAGTTAGAATAAGAAATTTAAATTTAATTATTTTTTATTTATATTATTTTTCTACAGGGTTAACGGTATTTTATACTATTCGTTTATTTATATATTTAATAGTTAATGAATTTAATTTATTGAGAGTTTATAATATATATGGGGAAGATTATGTTATATTAAAAAGAATAATAATTTTATTATTTATAAGAGTAATTACTGGAAGTTTATTAAGATGAATAATTTTTTTTTATCCTTATATAGTTTTTTTATCTTTTCATATAAAAATAATAGTAATTTATGTTAGTGTTTTAGGGGGTTTATTTGGTTGATTAATTAGATTTATAAATTTATATTCTTTAAATAAGTTTATTATAAGTTATAAACTAAGAAGCTTTTTAGGGCTAATATGATTTATACCAAATTTATTTACTTATGGCCTGAGATATAATATGTTAAAATTAGGACAAAGTTTAATAAAAAATATTGATTTAGGTTGAAGAGAGTTATATAGTGGTCAAGGTTTATATTTAATTTTTAAAAATTATTCTATTATCTTTAATATATTAATAATTAATAATTTTAAAATTTACTTATATAGATTTGTATTATGAATATTATTTTTAATAATATTTTTATTAAAAATAATTTACTTAAATAGCTTAAATAAGAGTATAATATTGAAGATATTAGGGTGATAATTTATCTTTAAGTAAATATTTATAAAAATATAAAATTTTATTTTTACATTGAAAATGTAAGGTTTTATTTAAACTACATAAATAGAAATATTAATGATAACTAATCACTAAAAATTAAGTTAGCAGCTTAATGTAATATATTTCTTAATTGGAATTTTTATTCAATGTTATCATTAACAGTGATATACCTCTTTTTGGTTTCAATTAATTATTAATTTTTTAAATAAGGAGTGGTTTTACTCTTTCTTTTAAGTCGAAATTAAATGCATTTGCGGATTGCTTCTTATTTAAGAAAAATTAAATATTAATATTTTTTGATTGCAATTCAAGTGTTTTTTTTAAACTATTTTCCTAGTATGTTCAATTTAATATTTTTTGATTTCATTCATGGTATAATCCAATTAAAAGTATAATAATAAAAAAACTTGTTGTTTTAAATCAAATTAAAATATTAGTTGAGGAAAATGTAGGGATAATTGGAAAAATTAAAGCAATTTCTACATCAAAAATTAAAAAAATTACAGTAATTAAGAAAAAATGTAGAGAGAAAGGAATACGAGGGAGAGATTTAGGGTCAAATCCACATTCAAAGGGCGAACATTTTTCCCGATCTAAATTTGTTTTTTTAGAAATAATTAATGATAATATAATAAAAATATTTGAAATAAAAAAAAAAATTAATGAAATTAAAAATATGATTTTAATTATTTATATTAAAATAATTTAAACTTTTTGATTGGAAGTCAAATATACTAGATATATTATATAAATAATTAATTACCTCACCAATAAATAGAAATATAAAGAAATAATCAAACTACATCTACAAAGTGTCAGTATCAAGCAGCTGCTTCAAATCCAAAATGATGAGTTTTTGAAAAATGATTATTAATTAATCGAATAAAGCATGTTAATAAAAAAATTGTTCCGATAATTACATGTAAGCCATGGAATCCTGTTGCCATAAAAAATGTTGAGCCATAAATTCTATCTGAAATAGAAAATGGTGCTTCATAATATTCATAAGCTTGAAGAATTGAAAAATAAAATCCTAAAATAATAGTTAATAAAAGTCTTTGTGAAGTTTGTGAAAAATTATTATTTATTAAGGAATGGTGAGCTCAAGTAACAGTTAAACCTGAAGTAATTAAAATAATAGTATTTAAAAGAGGAATTTGGAAAGGATTAAAAGGGGTAATATTTAAAGGAGGTCATGTAATTCCTAATTCAATATTAGGAGATAAACTTCTATGGAAAAAAGCTCAAAAAAAGGAAATAAAAAAAAAAATTTCAGAAATAATAAATAAAATTATTCCTCATCGTAATCCTTTTGAAACTAATATTGTATGTTTACCTTGAAATGTTCTTTCTCGACATACATCTCGTCATCATTGATACATTGTTAAAATAATAATAATATATCCTAATATTAATAAATTTATATTGAAATTATGGAATCATTTTATTAAACCTGTTACTATTGTTATAGATCCAATTGCTCCGGTTAAAGGTCAAGGTCTATAATCTACTAAATGATATGGGTGATTATGGTAATTATTTGACATTTGTTAATTAGTTTCTCTAGAATATAATGTTCTTAAAATAGTAATTACATAAGATTGAATAATTGCTACTGCTCTTTCTAATATTAAAAGTAAAATTTGAGTTATAATTAAAAAAATTAATAAAAAAGTTCTTATTATACTTCTTGAGTTTCTTAAAAGAGTTAATAATAGGTGTCCTGCAATTATATTAGCAGTTAGACAAATCGCTAATGTTCCAGGTCGAATTAAATTACTAATAGTTTCAATTAATACTATAAATGGTATGAGAATTGAAGGAGTTCCTTGGGGGATTATATGAATAAATATATGTTGATAATTATTAATTCATCCGTATAATATAAATGTTAATCAAAAAGAAATCGATAAGGTTAATGAAATTGTTAAATGACTTGTTCTAGTAAAAATATAGGGGAATAAACCTAAGAAATTATTAAATAAAATAAAAGAAAATAAAGAAATAAAAATAAATGTAGATCCTTTATTATTTTTAAAATTTAATAGAATTTTAAATTCATTATGAAGTTTTATAGTAATAAATTTTCATAGAATAAAATGACGATTAGGAATTATTCAAAAAGTAAATGGGATAAAAAATAATCCAATAAATGTTCTCATTCAATTAATTGGGAAGTTAAAAATATTTGTTGATGGGTCAAAAATAGAGAATAAGTTATTTATCATTTTCAATTAATAATTTTTTTTTTAAAGTTTATATTTTTATATTTTAAATTAAAGTTAAATAAAATATAATAATTTATAATATTAAATAATATAAAAATAATAATAAAAAAAATAAAATAAAATATTCAATTAATAGGTATTATTTGTGGTATAAAAGAATATTACTAAGATAATAATTTAAGTTTGACATACTAATGTTATTTATTTAACTAATTCTTTTCATTAGAAGTAAATGCTAATTTACTATAAATTGGTTTAAGAGACCAATACTTGCTTTCAGTCATCTAATGAGGAATAATTATTAATTCAGTTAATAAAATTTTTTATCGAAATACTTTCAATAACAATTGGTATAAAACTATGGTTTGTCCCACAAATTTCTGAGCATTGCCCAAAAAAAATTCCTGGTCGATTAATAAAAAAATTAGTTTGATTTAGACGACCGGGGTTAGCGTCAACTTTTACACCTAAAGAGGGAATAGTTCATGAATGAATTACATCTGTTGAAGTAATTAAGATTCGAATTTGATTATTTATAGGAAGAATAATTCGATTATCAACATCTAAAAGTCGAAAATTATTTAAATTATTAGGTTCATTAATTATATAAGAGTCAAATTCAATATTATTGAAATCAGAATATTCATAATTTCAGTATCATTGATGTCCAATAGACTTTAAAGTAATTAAAGGGTTATTTAATTCATCTAAAAGATAAAGTAAACGTAATGAGGGTAAGGCAATAAAAATTAAAGTAATAGCAGGTAAAATAGTTCAAATAAGTTCAATTATTTGTCCCTCTAAAAGAAATCGATTAATAAATTTGTTAAAAAATAAATTTACTATTAAATAGATTACTAAAATAGTAATTATTAATAAAATAATTAAAGTATGATCATGAAAAAAAATTATTTGTTCTATTAAAGGGGAAGCTCTATTTTGTAAATTTAAATTTGATCAAGTTGCCATTTCTAAAAAAAGGAAATCCTTTATAAATGGGGTTTAAATCCATTACATATTATCTGTCATATTAGAAAATACTTATAATAGGTAATTCATTATATGAATGTTCTTGGGGGGGAAGATTTTGATATCATTCAATTGAAGAAGGTATATTTAAATTAAATATGATTATTCGTGGGTTAATTATTGATTCCCAAATAATTATTATTATTATAATTGTTGAAATTAAAGAAATATACGATCCTAAAGAAGAAATAATATTTCAAGATAAATAATTATCAGGATAATCGGAATATCGTCGGGGTATTCCCGCTAAACCTAAAAAATGTTGAGGGAAAAAAGTTAAATTGACTCCTAAAAATATTGTAATAAATTGAATTTTTAAATAAAAATTATTTAAGGTTAATCCTGTGAATAAGGGGTATCAATGAATAAACCCCCCAAAAATAGCAAATACAGCTCCTATAGATAAAACATAATGAAAATGAGCTACAACATAATAAGTATCGTGAAGAATAATGTCAATAGAAGAATTAGCTAAAATTACTCCTGTTAATCCTCCAACAGTAAATAAAAATACAAATCCTAATCTTCATAATATAGATGGTCTATAATTAATTTGTGTCCCGTATAAAGTTGCTAATCAACTAAAAATTTTAATTCCTGTAGGGACAGCAATAATTATAGTTGCAGAGGTGAAATATGCTCGGGTATCAATATCTATTCCTACCGTAAATATATGATGAGCTCAAACAATAAACCCTAATAATCCAATTGCTATTATTGCGTAAATTATTCCTAAAGATCCAAATGTTTCTTTTTTTCCTCTTTCTTGGGAAATTATATGGGAAATTATACCAAATCCAGGTAAAATTAAAATATAAACTTCTGGGTGGCCGAAAAATCAAAATAAATGTTGATAAAGAATAGGATCTCCTCCCCCAGCGGGGTCAAAAAATGAAGTATTTAAATTTCGATCTGTTAGTAATATAGTAATTGCACCAGCAAGAACTGGTAATGAAAGTAATAATAATAAGGCTGTGATACCAACAGCTCATACAAAAAGTGGTATTTGATCAAATGATATATTATTAATTCGTATATTAATAATAGTGGTAATAAAATTAATTGCTCCAAGAATTGATGAAATACCTGCTAAGTGTAAGGAGAAAATAGCTAGATCTACAGAAGAGCCTCTATGGGCAATATTGGAAGAAAGGGGGGGGTAAACCGTTCATCCTGTTCCTGCTCCATTTTCAACAATTCTTCTAGAAATTAATAAAGTTAAAGAGGGGGGTAAAAGTCAAAATCTTATATTATTTATTCGGGGGAAAGCTATATCTGGTGCTCCTAGTATTAAAGGGATTAATCAATTACCAAATCCTCCAATTATAATTGGTATTACTATAAAAAAAATTATAATAAAAGCATGAGCTGTTACGATAGTATTATAAATTTGATCATTTCCAATTAAAGATCCAGGATTTCCTAATTCAGTTCGAATTAATAAACTTAAAGATGTACCAACTATTCCTGATCAAATTCCAAAAATAAAATATAAAGTTCCAATATCTTTATGATTAGTAGAATAAAGTCATTTTCGCATAAATAAAATGGCTGAGTTATAAGCGATAAATTGTAAATTTATTAACGAGAAATTTCTCTTTTATTAGCCTTATATTCATTAATATGATATAAAATTGCAAATTTTAAGGTATAATAAAATTATTAAGGCTTAAAGAATTTACTTTATTTATAATTTTGAAGATTATTAGTTTAATTAACTTAAAACCTTATAAAAATAAAAAAGTATTAAAAATTAAACCTCTTAATGAAATCAAAGAAAAAAAATTAATAATTAAAAAAAAATTATTTTTGATTTTAATTTTAAATCATTTTAATTTTAAGAAATTTAATATTAATGAAAGATAAATAAGACGGATATAGAAAAATAATATAATAAGACTAGATATTATAAAAATAAAGGAAGTAATATATATATTATTATAAATTAAAAAATTAATAATAGTTCATTTTGGGAAAAATCCTAAAAATGGGGGTAATCCCCCTAAAGAAAAAAAGTTTATTAATAAAGAAATTTTAATAAAAGAAATTAAATTAAAATTTATAATTTGATTGATGTAAAAAATATTTAATATTGAAAATAAAAAACATAAAATTGAGGTTATAAAAGAATATAAAATAAAATATATTAGTCATATATTTTCACTAATTATTAATCTAGCTATTAGCCATCCTAAATTGTTAATTGAGGAAAAAGCTAATAATTTACGAATTGAAGTTTGATTAAATCCGTTAATAGCTCCAATAATTACATTAAAAATTATAATAATTATAATAAAATTATTATTTATATAATATGAAAGTAAAATTATAGGGGAAATTTTTTGTCATGTTATAATAATAAAACAATTTATTCAATTTAAACCTTTTATAATATTTGGGAATCAAAAAAAAAAGGGGGCGGATCCTATTTTTATTAATAAAGGTGAATTAATTATAATAGAAATATAATTATTTATTAAAAAATTTTTGAATAAAATTATTATTAATAAAATTGAAAATAAAAAATTAATTGAAGCAATGGATTGGGTTAAAAAATATTTTAAAGATGCTTCTGTTGATAATAAGTTTTTGGGGGAAGAGATAAGGGGGATAAATCTTAAAAGATTAATTTCTAATCCAATTCAACAACCTAATCAAGAATTTGAAGAAATTGAAATTAAAGTTCTAAAAAATAAAATAAAAATAAAAAATATTTTATTAGAATTTATAAATAAAATTTAAAATAATAAGATTATTAAAGAAATTTAAGTTCTAAAAAGATATATTTTAGTGTAAGATGCACAATAATTTTTGATATTATTAGATTTAGTTTAATTCTAAAAGATATAATAAAGGTAAAAAATTACATAATTTATCCTATCAGAATAATCCTTTAATCAGGCACTTTATTAAGAAAAAGATAATCTTTATATTTGAGGTATGAGCCCAAAAGCTTAATTTAGCTTATTCTTAA